GCTGGCGTAGCTTAATTAAAGCATGACACTGAAGACGTTAAGATGAGCCCTAAAAAGCTCCGCAGGCACAAAGGTTTGGTCCTGACTTTACTAACAACTTTATCTAAACTTACACATGCAAGTATCCGCACCCCTGTGAGAATGCCCCACAGTTCCCTGCCCGGGAACAAGGAGCTGGTATCAGGCACAATCTCCTTGTTTAGCCCATGACACCTTGCTTAGCCACACCCTCAAGGGAACTCAGCAGTGATAAACATTAAGCCATAAGTGAAAACTTGACTTAGTCAAAGCTAAGAGGGTCGGTAAAACTCGTGCCAGCCACCGCGGTTATACGAGAGACCCAAGTTGTTAGACACCGGCGTAAAGAGTGGTTAGGTACTATTACTTACTAAAGCCGAACACCTTCAAAGCTGTTATACGCACCTGAAGATAGGAAGTTCAACCACGAAAGTGGCTTTATACTTACTGAACCCACGAAAGCTAAGACACAAACTGGGATTAGATACCCCACTATGCCTAGCCTTAAACATTGATGACATCCTACAACTGTCATCCGCCCGGGTACTACGAGCATCAGCTTAAAACCCAAAGGACTTGGCGGTGCTTTAGACCCACCTAGAGGAGCCTGTTCTAGAACCGATAACCCCCGTTCAACCTCACCCTTCCTTGTTTTCCCCGCCTATATACCACCGTCGTCAGCTTACCCTGTGAAGGTTAAAACAGTAAGCAAAATTGGCATAGCCCAAAACGTCAGGTCGAGGTGTAGCGTATGGAAGGGGAAGAAATGGGCTACATTCCCTAATTCAGCGCATACGGACGACACACTGAAATACGTATCCGAAGGAGGATTTAGCAGTAAGCAGAAAATAGAGTGTTCCGCTGAAACCGGCCCTGAAGCGCGCACACACCGCCCGTCACTCTCCCCGAGCTTACATATACAAGTAAATAAAACCCTACAATTGCAAAGGGGAGGCAAGTCGTAACATGGTAAGTGTACCGGAAGGTGCACTTGGAAAAATCAGAGTATAGCTAAGACAGCAAAGCATCTCCCTTACACTGAGAAGTCATCCGTGCAAATCGGATTACCCTGACGCCCAACAGCTAGCCCCCTATATCAAATACAACAAACCCATATTAATAACCCCATACATTCGTATGTTACGTTAAACAAACCATTTTTCCCCCCTAGTATAGGTGATAGAAAAGGAAATACGGAGCAACAGAGAAAGTACCGCAAGGGAACGCTGAAAGAGAAATGAAACAACCCAGTAAAGCCAAAAAAAGTAGAGATTCAACCTCGTACCTTTTGCATCATGATTTAGCTAGAAAAGTCCAAGCAAAGAGAACTTTAGTTTGACTCCCCGAAACTAAGTGAGCTACTCCAAGACAGCCTATCAATAGGGCAAACCCGTCTCTGTGGCAAAAGAGTGGGAAGAGCTTCGAGTAGAGGTGACAGACCTACCGAACTTAGTTATAGCTGGTTGCCCGGGAATTGGATAGAAGTTCAGCCTCTAGGCTTCTTTACTCCTCCTATTCTAATCCCTTAGAAACCTAAAGAAACCAAGAGAGTTAGTCAAAGGGGGTACAGCCCCTTTGACATAAGATACAACTTTACCAGGAGGTAAAAGATCATAACTATTAAGGCGTAATGTTTTGGTGGGCCTAAAAGCAGCCATCCCCACAGAAAGCGTTAAAGCTCAGACATAGCCATACCACCTATAATTCTGATAACCCACTCTTAATCCCCTAACCTTACCGAGCCATCCCATGCCCACATGGGAGTGATCCTGCTAATATGAGTAATAAGAGAACCTACGCCCTCTCCCCGCACACGTGTAAATCGAAACGGACCATCCATCGAAACTTAACGGCCCCAAACAAAGAGGGAACTGAACAACAAATTAAAGAACAAGCAAACCATCCATTAAATAACCGTTAACCCCACACTGGTGTGCCCCAAGGGAAAGACTAAAAGAAAGAGAAGGAACTCGGCAAACACTACAAGCCTCGCCTGTTTACCAAAAACATCGCCTCTTGCAAAAACAACGAATAAGAGGTCCCGCCTGCCCTGTGACTTAAAGTTTAACGGCCGCGGTATTTTGACCGTGCGAAGGTAGCGCAATCACTTGTCTTTTAAATGGAGACCTGTATGAATGGCACAACGAGGGCTTAACTGTCTCCTCTTTCCAGTCAATGAAATTAATCTTCCCGTGCAGAAGCGGGAATATACTCATAAGACGAGAAGACCCTATGGAGCTTTAGACACTAAGACGAATCATGTTAAGTACCTCTAAATAAAGAACCAAACCAGATGAACCTCGCCCTATATGTCTTTGGTTGGGGCGACCGCGGGGAAATACAAAACCCCCACGTGGAATGGGAACACCCCTCCTACAACTCAGAGCTCCCGCTCTAATAAACAGAACTTCTGACCAATCAGATCCGGCAAAGCCGATCAACGGACCGAGTTACCCTAGGGATAACAGCGCAATCCCCTTCTAGAGCCCATATCGACAAGGGGGTTTACGACCTCGATGTTGGATCAGGACATCCTAATGGTGCAGCCGCTATTAAGGGTTCGTTTGTTCAACGATTAAAGTCCTACGTGATCTGAGTTCAGACCGGAGTAATCCAGGTCAGTTTCTATCTATGATTTGATCTTTTCTAGTACGAAAGGACCGAAAAGAAGAGGTCCATGCCTAAAGCACACCTCACCCCCACCTATTGAAAACAACTAAAGTAGACAAAAGGGCATATTTCCCCGCCTGAGAAAATGGCATGTTAAGGTGGCAGAGCCCGGTTACTGCAAAAGACCTAAGCCCTTTCCACAGAGGTTCAAGTCCTCTCCTTAACTATGACTTCAACACTCGCCGCCCATATCATCAATGCCCTATCATTCATAGTGCCCGTTCTCCTAGCTGTCGCCTTCCTGACCCTGCTCGAACGAAAAGTGCTAGGCTATATACAATTACGAAAAGGGCCAAACGTTGTAGGACCATACGGTGCCCTCCAACCTGTCGCAGACGGGGCCAAACTATTTATTAAAGAGCCAGTACGACCATCCACATCATCCCAACTCCTATTTCTTTCAACCCCTATACTAGCCCTCACTCTTGCACTTACCTTATGGGCACCCATGCCCCTACCGTACCCAGTTGCTGACCTTAACTTAGGTATCCTTTTTATCCTGGCCCTCTCCAGTCTCACAGTCTATTCAATTCTGGGCTCAGGCTGAGCCTCCAACTCCAAATATGCCCTCATCGGGGCCCTCCGAGCCGTAGCCCAGACTATTTCCTATGAAGTCAGTCTCGGACTCATTCTACTCAGCATAATCATCTTTTCTGGCGGTTTCACACTACAAACCTTTAATGTTTCACAAGAAAGCATCTGACTAATTCTACCAGCCTGACCTCTCGCTACAATATGATACATTTCCACCCTAGCTGAAACTAACCGTTCCCCCTTTGATTTAACCGAGGGGGAGTCGGAATTAGTTTCAGGTTTTAACGTAGAATATGCTGGAGGCCCTTTCGCCTTATTTTTCCTCGCAGAATATGCCAACGTTCTCCTTATAAATACCCTCTCAGCCACACTTTTCCTAGGCGCCTCTCACATCCCCCTAGCCCCAGAACTAACCACCATCAGCGTAATGATCAAAGCAGCCCTACTCTCCTCCGTCTTCCTATGAGTACGGGCCTCCTACCCTCGATTCCGATATGATCAACTAATGCACCTTATTTGAAAAAGCTTCCTCCCCGTAACATTAGCATTAATTATTTGACACTTAGCCCTCCCAATCGCATTCGCAGGACTCCCACCTCACCTATAACTCAGGAGCCGTGCCTGAAGCCAAGGGCCACTTTGATAGAGTGAACTATGGGGGTTAAAGTCCCCCCGACTCCTTAGAAAGAAGGGATTTGAACCCTACCTGGAGAGATCAAAACTCTCAGTGCTTCCACTACACCACTTCCTAGTAAAGTCAGCTAATTAAAGCTTTTGGGCCCATACCCCAAACATGTTGGTTAAAATCCTTCCTTTGCTAATGAGCCCCTACATCTTAGCTACCTTTCTATTTGGACTAGGCCTAGGAACCACAATCACATTTGCAAGCTCGCATTGATTGCTAGCCTGAATAGGACTTGAAATAAATACCCTAGCCATCATCCCCCTAATAGCGCAGCACCACCACCCACGAGCAGTTGAAGCTACCATCAAATACTTCTTAGCCCAAGCAACAGCGGCCGCCATACTACTCTTTGCAAGCGCCACTAATGCCTGACTAACCGGCCAATGAGATATTCAACAGATATCACACCCGGTCCCAATCGCTATAATCACTATTGCCCTAGCCCTAAAAATTGGACTCGCACCTATACACTCCTGACTCCCCGAGGTCCTTCAAGGACTCGACTTAACCACAGGACTAATCCTCTCAACATGACAAAAACTTGCCCCATTCGCCCTACTCCTACAAATCCAACCCGCCAACTCAATAATTTTAGTAATTCTAGGGCTAACATCAACCCTAGTTGGAGGATGAGGTGGCCTAAACCAAACTCAACTCCGAAAAATCCTAGCTTACTCATCAGTTGCACACCTTGGATGAATAATTCTAGTCCTGCAATTCTCCCCCTCCCTTACTTTCCTAGCCCTACTTACCTACTTCGTCATAACACTCTCAACTTTCCTTGTGTTTAAACTCAACAAAGCAACAAACATCAACACACTTGCCATTTCCTGAGCAAAAACACCCGTACTCACCTCCCTCACACCTCTTGTACTCCTTTCACTAGGAGGTCTTCCGCCCTTAACAGGATTCATGCCTAAATGACTCATTCTTCAAGAACTAACTAAACATGACCTAGCTCCAGCAGCTACCATCGCAGCCCTAACTGCCCTACTCAGCCTTTACTTTTACCTCCGCCTCTCATACGCCATGACACTAACTATGTCTCCCAACAACTTAGCTGGCACCACCCCCTGACGACTCCCCTCCCCACAACTGGCACTGCCCCTAGCTATCTCCACCACAGCTACCCTATCCCTTCTACCTCTCACCCCTGCCACAATTACCCTCCTAACCCTCTAAGAGACTTAGGCTAACATTCCAGACCAAGGGCCTTCAAAGCCCTCAGCGGGAGTGAGAATCTCCCAGTCTCTGTAAGACTTGCGGGACATTACCCCACATCTCCTGCATGCAAAACAGACACTTTAATTAAGCTAAAGCCTTCCTAGATAGGCAGGCCTCGATCCTACAAACTCTTAGTTAACAGCTAAGCGCCCAAACCAGCGAGCATCCATCTACTTTCCCCCGCCTGTATAAAAACCAGCAGGCGGGGGAAAGCCCAGGTAGGATCTTATCCTACTACTTTAGATTTGCAATCTAACATGTAGAACACCTCAGGGCTTGATAAGAAGAGGACTTAAACCTCTGTATGTGGGGCTACAATCCACCGCTTAAATCTCAGCCATCTTACCTGTGGCAATCACACGTTGATTTTTCTCGACTAATCACAAAGACATCGGCACCCTTTATTTAGTATTTGGTGCTTGAGCCGGAATAGTAGGAACGGCTCTGAGCCTGCTCATTCGAGCAGAACTTAGCCAGCCAGGCGCTCTTCTCGGAGACGACCAAATTTACAATGTAATCGTTACAGCACATGCATTCGTAATGATTTTCTTTATAGTTATACCAATTATGATTGGAGGGTTTGGAAACTGACTAATCCCACTGATAATCGGAGCCCCTGACATAGCATTCCCACGAATAAATAACATGAGCTTCTGACTCCTACCACCATCTTTCCTTCTCCTCCTTGCCTCCTCAGGTGTTGAAGCTGGGGCCGGTACAGGATGAACAGTTTATCCTCCGCTAGCGGGTAATTTAGCCCATGCCGGGGCATCCGTAGACTTAACTATCTTCTCCCTCCACCTCGCAGGGATTTCTTCAATTCTTGGAGCCATCAATTTCATTACAACCATCATTAACATGAAACCCCCTGCTATTTCACAGTACCAGACTCCTCTATTTGTATGGGCAGTCCTGATTACTGCTGTCTTGCTCCTTCTCTCTCTTCCGGTTCTTGCTGCCGGAATTACAATGCTCCTTACAGACCGAAACTTAAACACCACCTTCTTCGACCCTGCAGGAGGAGGAGACCCAATTCTCTACCAACATCTATTCTGATTCTTTGGCCATCCAGAAGTATACATTCTTATCCTCCCAGGATTTGGTATAATTTCACATATCGTTGCTTATTATTCTGGTAAAAAAGAACCTTTCGGTTATATAGGAATAGTATGAGCCATGATAGCAATCGGGCTACTAGGCTTTATTGTCTGAGCCCATCACATATTCACAGTCGGAATGGACGTCGACACACGTGCCTACTTTACATCCGCCACTATGATTATCGCCATCCCCACTGGTGTAAAAGTCTTTAGCTGACTGGCAACCCTTCACGGAGGGTCAATCAAATGAGAAACCCCACTTCTCTGAGCCCTGGGGTTTATTTTCCTATTCACAGTAGGTGGTCTAACAGGTATCGTCCTAGCCAATTCTTCTCTCGACATTGTTCTTCACGATACATATTATGTAGTAGCCCACTTCCACTACGTCCTGTCCATGGGAGCCGTATTCGCCATCGTCGCTGCCTTTGTACACTGATTCCCACTATTCTCAGGCTACACCCTCCACAGCACTTGAACAAAAATCCACTTCGGTATTATGTTCGTTGGTGTAAACCTAACCTTTTTCCCACAACATTTCCTTGGCCTAGCCGGAATGCCACGCCGATATTCAGACTACCCAGACGCCTACACCCTGTGAAACACAGTCTCCTCTATCGGCTCACTAATTTCACTCGTAGCTGTAATTATGTTCCTCTTTATTATCTGAGAAGCATTCGCTGCTAAACGTGAAGTGTCATCAGTAGAACTAACAATGACTAACGTAGAATGACTTCATGGCTGCCCTCCCCCTTATCATACATTCGAGGAACCTGCATTCGTCCAAGTTCAATCAAACTAATCGAGAAAGGGAGGAATTGAACCCCCGTATGCTGGTTTCAAGCCAACCACATAACCACTCTGTCACTTTCTTCATAAGACACTAGTAAAACAGATATTACACTGCCTTGTCAAGGCAAAATTGTGGGTTAAACCCCCGCGTGTCTTGCCCCAATGGCACATCCCTCACAACTAGGATTTCAAGATGCAGCTTCACCTGTTATAGAAGAACTTCTCCATTTCCATGACCATGCTCTAATAATTGTTTTTCTAATTAGTACACTAGTACTTTACATTATCGTGGCCATGGTCTCCACTAAACTAACCAACAAATATATTCTAGACTCCCAAGAAATCGAAATTATCTGAACTATCCTCCCAGCAATTATTCTTATCCTGATTGCCCTCCCCTCCCTTCGAATCCTTTACCTCATAGACGAAATCAATGACCCGCACCTAACAATTAAAGCTATGGGCCACCAATGATACTGAAGCTATGAATACACTGACTACGAAGATCTTGGCTTCGACTCCTATATAATTCCCACACAAGACCTAACTCCCGGACAGTTCCGCCTCTTAGAAGCAGACCACCGAATAGTAATTCCAGTTGAATCCCCTATCCGAGTCCTAGTCTCCGCTGAAGATGTACTTCACTCCTGAGCGGTCCCAGCCCTGGGCGTTAAAATAGACGCAGTCCCTGGCCGACTAAACCAAACAGCCTTCATCGCATCACGACCAGGAGTATTCTATGGACAATGCTCTGAAATTTGCGGCGCTAACCACAGCTTTATGCCCATTGTAGTTGAAGCAGTTCCACTAGAACACTTTGAAAACTGATCATCCCTAATACTCGAAGACGCCTCGCTAAGAAGCTAAACAGGGCCATAGCGTTAGCCTTTTAAGCTAAAGAATGGTGACTCCCAACCACCCTTAGTGACATGCCCCAACTTAATCCCGCACCTTGATTTGCTATTCTAGTCTTCTCCTGACTAGTTTTCCTAACTGTTCTTCCCCCAAAAGTCATAGCCCATACTTTCCCGAACGAACCCACCCCACAAAGCACAGAAAAACCTATATCAGAACCCTGAACCTGACCATGACACTAAGTTTCTTTGACCAATTTATGAGCCCCACATACCTAGGCATCCCATTGATAGCTTTAGCCCTAAGCCTCCCCTGAATCCTCTATCCAACCCCCTCCTCTCGATGACTAAACAACCGCTTGCTAACCCTTCAAGGCTGGTTCATCAACCGATTCTCCCAACAACTCCTCCTCCCACTAAACCCAGGAGGCCACAAATGAGCACTTATCTTCAGCTCATTAATGCTTTATTTAATTACCCTCAACATGCTTGGCCTCCTCCCCTACACATTTACACCCACCACCCAATTGTCTCTAAATATAGGTCTTGCAGTACCACTTTGGCTAGCTACAGTCATCATTGGCATGCGAAATCAACCCACAGTTGCTCTAGGCCACCTTCTTCCAGAAGGCACTCCCACCCCCCTTATCCCTGTACTAATTATTATCGAAACAATTAGCTTATTCATCCGCCCCCTGGCCTTAGGAGTTCGGCTAACCGCTAACCTCACAGCAGGCCACCTACTTATTCAACTAATCGCTACAGCCGCCTTCGTCCTTCTACCCTTAATACCTACCGTCGCAATCCTTACCACAACACTTTTATTCCTCCTTACATTACTCGAAGTTGCAGTCGCAATAATCCAAGCTTATGTATTCGTACTCCTACTAAGCCTCTACCTACAAGAAAACGTTTAATGGCCCATCAAGCACACGCATACCACATAGTTGACCCTAGCCCCTGACCTCTAACAGGCGCAGTTGCTGCCCTGCTAATAACATCAGGTCTCGCAATCTGATTCCACTTCCACTCAACAACATTAATAGCCCTGGGAACAGCCCTACTTCTCCTAACAATATACCAATGATGGCGAGACATCGTACGAGAAGGCACATTCCAGGGACACCACACACCACCAGTCCAAAAAGGACTTCGATACGGAATAATCTTATTTATTACCTCAGAAGTTTTCTTCTTTTTAGGCTTCTTCTGAGCTTTCTACCACTCAAGTCTTGCACCGACCCCTGAACTAGGAGGATGCTGGCCACCTACAGGCATCACCACCCTCGACCCCTTCGAAGTACCACTCCTTAACACAGCTGTCCTTCTTGCATCCGGAGTAACAGTCACTTGAGCCCACCATAGCATTATAGAAGGTGAGCGAAAACAAGCAATCCAATCCCTCCTACTAACAATCCTTCTAGGATTTTACTTCACCTTCTTGCAAGCTATGGAGTACTACGAAGCACCATTCACAATTGCAGACGGGGTCTACGGTTCTACATTCTTTGTGGCAACAGGCTTTCATGGCCTCCACGTTATTATTGGCTCAACATTCTTAGCCGTCTGCCTACTACGCCAAATCCAGTATCATTTTACATCCGAACACCACTTTGGGTTTGAAGCAGCCGCCTGATACTGACACTTTGTAGACGTCGTCTGACTATTCCTTTATATCTCCATCTACTGATGAGGCTCATAATCTTTCTAGTACTAAAGTTAGTATAAGTGACTTCCAATCACCCGGTCTTGGTTAAAATCCAAGGAAAGATAATGAACTTAATTGCAACAATTATACTTATTACCGTTACACTGTCCATTGTCCTAGCCACTGTATCTTTTTGACTCCCACAAATGACCCCCGACCACGAAAAGCTTTCCCCCTACGAATGTGGCTTTGACCCCCTCGGAACGGCCCGCCTGCCATTTTCCCTGCGATTCTTCCTAATCGCTATCCTCTTCCTCCTATTTGACCTAGAAATCGCCCTCCTCCTTCCCCTCCCATGAGGGGACCAACTCCCCTCTCCATTACTAACATTTCTCTGGGCCTCCGCTGTCCTGGCCCTCCTCACACTAGGCCTAATCTACGAGTGACTTCAAGGAGGGTTAGAATGAGCTGAATAGGTAATTAGTTTAAAAAAAACATTTGATTTCGGCTCAAAAACTTGTGGTTAAAGTCCACAATTAACCTAATGACCCCCGTTCACTTTACCTTTTCGTCAGCCTTTGTACTGGGCCTGACAGGCTTAACATACCATCGAACTCACTTGCTATCAGCCCTTCTATGCTTAGAAGGGATAATACTTTCCCTGTACATTGCCCTCTCCCTATGAACCCTACAACTAGACTCTACTAACTTCTCAGCTACCCCTATACTTCTACTAGCATTTTCAGCCTGCGAAGCAAGTGCAGGCCTGGCATTACTAGTAGCAACAGCCCGAACACATGGAACGGATCACCTACAAAACCTAAACCTCCTACAATGCTAAAAATCCTCATTCCAACCATCATGCTAATCCCAACAACATGAGCTGTTCCGGCCAAGTGACTCTGACCAACCACTCTCATACACAGCCTAGTAATTGCCCTTGCCAGCCTTTCCTGGCTTAAAAACCTCTCAGAGACAGGATGATCCTCCCTCAACCCTTACATAGCAACCGATTCTCTCTCCACCCCGCTCCTAGTCCTCACCTGCTGACTCCTCCCCCTCATAATTCTTGCAAGCCAGAATCATACCACTCTTGAACCCATCAACCGACAACGAATGTACATTACGCTACTCACTTCGCTCCAAATCTTCCTAATTATAGCCTTTAGCGCCACAGAAATTATTATGTTCTACATTATGTTTGAGGCCACCCTAGTACCCACCCTGATCCTAATTACCCGATGAGGTAACCAAACAGAACGATTAAATGCGGGAACCTACTTCCTATTTTACACCCTTGCAGGATCACTCCCCCTCCTTGTTGCCCTACTCCTTCTCCAAAACAATACAGGCACGCTATCACTACTCACCCTTCAATATTCTAACTACATTCACCTCACCACATACTCAGACAAATTGTGATGAGCAGCCTGCTTACTGGCATTCCTAGTAAAAATACCTCTCTACGGAGTCCACCTCTGGCTCCCCAAAGCACACGTAGAAGCCCCAGTTGCAGGATCAATAATCCTTGCCGCCGTCTTGCTAAAACTAGGAGGTTATGGCATAATACGAATGCTAGTCATCCTAGAACCACTCACCAAGGAACTAAGCTACCCCTTCATCATCTTCGCACTCTGGGGAGTAATTATAGCAGGAACAATCTGCCTGCGCCAGACAGACCTTAAATCCCTCATTGCCTACTCATCCGTCAGCCACATGGGCCTAGTTGTTGGGGGCATTCTAATCCAAACACCATGAGGATTCACCGGAGCCCTCATTCTTATAATCGCCCACGGCCTAACATCCTCTGCCCTATTCTGTCTGGCAAACACAAACTATGAACGAGCCCATAGCCGAACCATAGTCCTAGCACGAGGCCTACAAATAGCTCTACCACTAATAGCAACATGATGATTCGTGGGAAGCCTGGCTAATTTAGCTCTCCCTCCCCTACCGAACCTCATAGGGGAATTAATAATTATAACTTCCCTATTTAACTGATCATGATGGACCCTAATCTTAACCGGAGCTGGTACCTTAATCACTGCAGGTTACTCCCTGTACATATTCCTAATAACCCAACGAGGACCATTACCCGACCACCTAACTGCTCTAGAACCATCACACTCACGAGAACACTTACTAATGACCCTTCACCTAATCCCCTTAGTCCTCCTGATCCTTAAACCCGAATTAATCTGAGGCTGAGCCGCTTGTAGACATAGTTTAACAAAAACATTAGATTGTGATTCTAAAAACAGGGGTTAAAACCCTCTTGTCCACCGAGAGAGGCTCGCTAGCAACGAAGACTGCTAATCTTCGCCACCTTGGTTGAACCCCTGGGCTCACTCGCAATTGCTCCTAAAGGATAACAGCTCATCCGTTGGTCTTAGGAACCAAAAACTCTTGGTGCAAATCCAAGTAGCAGCTATGCACCCCACCTCACTAATAATAGCATCAAGCTTACTAATTATCTTCACTCTCCTAATTTACCCTGTCCTCACAACTCTCAACCCCTCTCCCAAAGAAGCCGACTGAGCCCTTACCCACGTCAAGACAGCAGTAAAACTAGCCTTCTTCATCAGCCTTCTCCCTTTATTCTTATTCCTGAATGAAGGCGCAGAGGCAATTGTGACTAGTTGAAACTGAATAAATACTCTGACCTTCGATGTTAACATCAGCTTTAAATTCGATCATTACTCCATTATTTTTACCCCAATTGCCCTGTATGTAACCTGGTCAATCCTAGAATTTGCATCATGATACATGCACGCTGACCCCTTCATAAATCGATTCTTTAAATACCTTCTAATCTTCCTAATTGCCATAATTATTCTCGTCACAGCCAACAACATATTCCAGCTTTTCATCGGATGAGAAGGCGTAGGGATCATATCATTCCTCCTAATTGGCTGATGATACGGACGAGCAGATGCAAACACAGCCGCCCTGCAAGCAGTCCTCTACAATCGAGTAGGCGATATCGGGCTAATCTTTGCCATAGCATGAACTGCAACCAACCTTAACTCATGGGAGATACAACAAATATTTGCAGCAGCTAAGGATCTTGACCTCACATTCCCCCTTTTAGGGCTAATCCTCGCTGCCACCGGCAAATCAGCCCAATTTGGATTACACCCATGACTTCCATCTGCCATGGAAGGCCCTACTCCGGTCTCTGCCCTACTTCACTCTAGTACTATAGTTGTTGCAGGCATCTTCCTCTTGATCCGAATGAGCCCCCTAATAGAAAACAATCAAACTGCCCTAACCATCTGCTTATGTCTAGGCGCCCTCACCACTTTATTCACCGCCACTTGCGCCCTGACCCAAAATGACATCAAAAAAATCGTTGCCTTCTCCACATCAAGCCAATTAGGCCTAATAATAGTAACAATTGGACTTAATCAACCCCAACTTGCTTTTCTCCACATTTGCACCCATGCCTTCTTTAAAGCAATACTCTTCCTGTGCTCCGGCTCAATCATCCACAGCCTAAATGACGAACAAGACATTCGAAAAATAGGAGGAATACATCACCTAACACCCTTCACATCCTCCTGTCTAACTATTGGAAGCCTAGCCCTTACGGGTACTCCCTTCCTAGCCGGCTTCTTCTCTAAAGATGCTATTATTGAAGCACTAAATACCTCCTACCTAAACGCCTGAGCCCTAACCCTGACCCTCCTAGCCACATCATTTACTGCCATCTACAGTCTTCGTGTCGTTTTCTTTGTATCAATAGGACACCCACGATTCAACCCACTATCCCCCATTAACGAAAACAACTCTGCAGTCATCAACCCGATCAAACGATTGGTGTGAGGAAGCATTATTGCAGGCCTATTAATTACCTCTAATATACTACCCTTAAAAACACCTGTTATATCCATACCACCTCTCCTGAAACTCGGAGCACTCACCGTCTCTATCCTAGGCCTACTCCTTGCGCTAGACCTTGCCTCTCTAACTACTAAACAATTCAAAACTACACCACGATTGATCTCCCACCATTTCTCCAATATGTTAGGATTCTTCCCTGCAATCGTCCACCGACTTACACCCAAACTCAACCTCTCCCTTGGACAAATAATTGCTAGCCAAATGATTGACCAATCATGATTAGAAAAATCTGGCCCAAAGGCCACAGCCTCTCTAAACACCCCCCTTATCACAACAACAAGCAACATCCAACAAGGTTTAATTAAAACCTACCTAACCTTCTTCTTCCTCACCCTCGCCTTCGCCCTTATCATCACCCTAGCAATAACATCCCTGCTCTAAACTGCTCGCAACGTCCCACGAGCCAGACCCCGGGTAAGCTCCAACACCACAAACAAAGTAAGAAGAAGCACTCATGCACTAACAACTAACATCTCCCCACCTAAAGAGTACATTAACGCAACACCCCCCACGTCCCCACGAAACACCAAAAATTCACCGAGCTCGTCCGCAGGTAACCAAGAAGGCCCATACCACCCACCCCAACATAAACCAGCAGCCAACATCACCCATAATACATACACCATCGCCGACATGGCTACAGGCTGGCTTCCTCAACTCTCGGGAAAAGGCTCAGCAGCAAGAGCTACCGAATAAACAAATACTACCAACATTCCTCCTAAATAGATCAAAAATAGTACCAGGGACAAGAAAGAACCCCCATGCCCCGCTAAAACACCACACCCCAACCCTGCCACCGTAACCAGCCCCAAAGCGGCAAAATACGGAGATGGGTTAGAAGCAACCGCAACCAACCCCAAAATTAGCCCACATAAAAACAAGGACATAGAAAAAGTCATTAATTCCTGCCAGGATTTTCACCAGGACTTGTGACTTGAAAAACCACCGTTGTAATTCAACTACAAGAACCCCAATGGCAAGCCTACGTAAAACCCACCCCCTATTAAAAATCGCTAACGACGCACTAGTTGACCTCCCTGCTCCCTCCAATATTTCAGTTTGATGAAACTTTGGCTCCCTCCTGGGTCTCTGCTTAATCGCCCAAATTCTCACAGGATTATTCCTAGCCATACATTACACATCAGACATTGCCACAGCCTTCTCTTCTGTTGCCCACATCTGCCGAGATGTCAACTATGGCTGACTTATCCGTAACCTACACGCCAACGGCGCATCATTCTTCTTTATCTGTATTTACCTCCACATCGGCCGAGGACTTTACTACGGATCATACCTATACAAAGAAACATGAAACATTGGAGTCGTATTACTTCTCCTAGTGATAATAACCGCATTCGTAGGATATGTACTCCCATGGGGCCAAATATCTTTCTGAGGCGCTACAGTCATTACCAACCTACTATCCGCAGTCCCGTATGTCGGTAACACACTTGTCCAATGAATCTGAGGGGGCTTTTCTGTAGACAACGCTACCCTAACACGTTTCTTCGCTTTCCACTTTCTACTCCCTTTCATCATTTTAGCAGCCACCATTATTCACCTACTCTTCCTCCACGAAACCGGTTCCAATAATCCCCTCGGACTAAATTCAGACGTTGATAAAATCTCATTCCACCCCTACTTCTCCTACAAAGACCTACTAGGATTTGCAGTGGTAATTATTGCACTCACCTCCCTTGCACTCTTTTCCCCCAACCTCTTAGGAGACCCAGATAACTTCACCCCCGCCAACCCCCTTGTCACTCCCCCACATATCAAGCCCGAATGATACTTCCTATTTGCCTACGCCATCTTACGCTCTATTCCAAACAAATTAGGAGGAGTCTTAGCCCTCCTAGCCTCCATCCTAGTATTAATACTAGTACCCATCCTCCACACATCTAAACAACGAAGCCTCACATTCCGCCCATTCACCCAATTCCTATTCTGAACACTGATTGCTAACGTAGCTATCCTTACATGAATTGGTGGAATGCCAGTAGAACACCCCTTCATTATCATCGGTCAAGTCGCCTCAGTTCTCTACTTCTTCCTATTCCTTATCCTCACACCATTAGCGGGATGACTAGAAAACAAAGCCCTCGGATGACTTTGCATTAGTAGCTCAGCTTCAGAGCGCCGGTCTTGTAAACCGGACGCCAGGGGTTAAAGTCCCCTCTACTGCTCAAAGAGAAGGGATTTTAACCCCTACCGTTAACTCCCAAAGCTAAAATTCTAAATTAAACTACTCTTTGACAAAATACATATATGTATTTACACCATATAATTATATTAACCATATATAATCAATTATTGGGGACATAACAATATTACAAACCATAACAAACATTCAACCATTTTTGCTGTCAAATAAAAACTAAGAAAGACATAAACCATAAAACGAGGAGAAGACAACCATTAAATTAAGTACTAATCGAAATTTAAGACCTAAAATAAAAATCATTGACAAATATATACCAAGTATCAACATTCTATTCATTTCAAAAATAATGCACAGTAAGAGACCACCAACTTATGATCTCTTAAAGCACACGGTTCTTGAGGGTCAAGGACAATAATCGTGGGGGTCGCACCTCTTGATCTATTTCTGGCATTTGGTTCCTACTTCAGGTACATACATTACAATATTCCCCATACTTTCCTTGACCCTTGCATAAGTTAATGGTGGAGTACATCTCCGAGAGACCCCACATGCCGAGCGTTCTTTCCAGCGGATAACTGGTATTTTTTTTTTTATTTTCCTTTCAGCTGACATTTCACAGTGCACGCAAACAGTACGATTAAGGTGGAACTATAACTCTGTAAGAGTAATGACTGTTCGGTTAATATTAAGGTATTATTCTAAGAATTACATAACTGATATCATGGACATAGTTCATGAAAATTTCCCCTAGAGTATCTAAGATACCCTTAAAGTTTCTGCGCGTAAACCCCCCTACCCCCCAAAACTCCTAAGATCGCTATTATTCCTGAAAACCCCCCGAAAACAGGAAAGCCCCTAGTAGTATTTTTCATAGTCCAAAGTATATCTATTTATACTATTAAAATAATATACGC